GTTAATGTAGCTTAAACTAAAGCAAGGCACTGAAAATGCCAAGATGAGTGTACGCACTCCATGAACACAAAGGTTTGGTCCCAGCCTTCCTGTTAACTTTCAATAGGCTTACACATGCAAGCATCAGCGCCCCGGTGAGAATGCCCTCTGAGTCAACAAGACCATGAGGAGCGGGTATCAAGCACACACTTGTAGCTCATGACACCTTGCTTAACCACACCCCCACGGGAGACAGCAGTGACAAAAATTAAGCCATAAACGAAAGTTTGACTAAGTCATATTGATTAGGGTTGGTAAATCTCGTGCCAGCCACCGCGGTCATACGATTAACCCAAGCTAACAGGAGTACGGCGTAAAATGTGTTAAAGCACTACATCAAATAGAGTTAAATCCTAATTAAGCCGTAAAAAGCCATAATTATAACAAAATAAATGACGAAAGTAACCCTACAACAGCTGACACACTATAGCTAAGACCCAAACTGGGATTAGATACCCCACTATGCTTAGCCCTAAACATAAATAATTACAAAAACAAAATTATTCGCCAGAGTACTACAGGCCACAGCCCAAAACTCAAGGGACTTGGCGGTGCTTTATACCCTTCTAGAGGAGCCTGTTCTATAATCGATAAACCCCGATAAACCTCACCAGTCCTTGCTAATGCAGTCTATATACCGCCATCTTCAGCGAACCCTAAAAAGGAACAGAAGTAAGCATAACCACAACACGTAAAAACGTTAGGTCAAGGTGTAACCCATGGAATGGGAAGAAATGGGCTACATTTTCTGTCTTAAGAAAACATCACACGAAAGTTATTATGAAACTAATAACCAAAGGAGGATTTAGTAGTAAACTGAAAATAGAGTGCTCAGTTGAATTAGGCCATGAAGCACGCACACACCGCCCGTCACCCTCCTCAAGTACCCAGAATGCATTCAACCCTATTACACGCATCACTCATGCGAGAGGAGACAAGTCGTAACAAGGTAAGCATACTGGAAAGTGTGCTTGGACAAACCGAGATATAGCTTAAACAAAGCATCTAGTTTACACCTAGAAGATTTCACACATCATGAATATCTTGAACCATATCTAGCCCAAACACCCCTCCCCGCTAAACAACTAAAATGAAATAAAACAAAACATTTACCTAAATTTAAAGTATAGGAGATAGAAATTCTAAACATGGCGCTATAGAGAAAGTACCGCAAGGGAACGATGAAAGAAAGAAAATCACAGTACAAAAAAGCAAAGATTAACCCTTGTACCTTTTGCATAATGAATTAACAAGCAGAAACTTAACGAAACGAATTTTAGCTAAGCAACCCGAAACCAGACGAGCTACTTATAGACAGTTTATCAGAACTAACTCATCTATGTGGCAAAATAGTGAGAAGATCTGTAAGTAGAGGTGACATGCCTAACGAGCCTGGTGATAGCTGGTTGTCCAGGAAATGAATCTAAGTTCAGCTTTAAAGATACCAAAAAGACAAACAAATCTCACTGTATCTTTAAAAGTTAGTCTAAAAAGGTACAGCCTTTTAGAAACGGATACAACCTTCACTAGAGAGCAAGAACCCAAAACACCATAGTAGGCCTAAAAGCAGCCATCAATTAAGAAAGCGTTAAAGCTCAACAATAACAAACAATATTAATTCCAATAGCAAATAACTAACTCCTAGTACTAGTACTGGACTAATCTATTACAAAATAGAAGTAATAATGTTAATATGAGTAACAAGAAATATTTTCTCCCCGCACAAGTTTAAGTCAGTATCTGATAGTATCCTGACTACTAACGGCACATAAAGACAACCCAACAATAAACAATTTATTAATTGTACCGTTAATCCAACACAGGAGTGCATTTAGGAAAGATTTAAAGAAGTAAAAGGAACTCGGCAAACACAAACCCCGCCTGTTTACCAAAAACATCACCTCCAGCATCCCCAGTATTGGAGGCACTGCCTGCCCAGTGACAAACGTTAAACGGCCGCGGTATTCTGACCGTGCAAAGGTAGCATAATCATTTGTTCTCTAAATAAGGACTTGTATGAATGGCCACACGAGGGTTTTACTGTCTCTTACTTCTAATCAGTGAAATTGACCTCCCCGTGAAGAGGCGGGGATGAACAAACAAGACGAGAAGACCCTATGGAGCTTTAACTAACTGATCCAAAGAGAACAAAACCTAACCACCAAGGGACAACAACACTACTTATGGATCAGCAGTTTCGGTTGGGGTGACCTCGGAGAATAAAAAATCCTCCGAACGATTTTAAAGACCAGACCTACAAGTCAAATCAAATTATCGATTATTGATCCAATAACTTGATCAACGGAATAAGTTACCCTAGGGATAACAGCGCAATCCTATTCAAGAGTTCATATCGACAATAGGGTTTACGACCTCGATGTTGGATCAGGACACCCCGATGGTGCAGCCGCTATCAAAGGTTCGTTTGTTCAACGATTAAAGTCCTACGTGATCTGAGTTCAGACCGGAGTAATCCAGGTCGGTTTCTATCTGTTATGTATTTCTCCCAGTACGAAAGGACAAGAGAAATAAGGCCAACTTCAAAAAAGCGCCTTAAACCGATTAATGACCACATCTCAATTAACACACAAAAACCCTGCCCTAGAAAAGGGCTTAGTTAAGGTGGCAGAGCCCGGTAATTGCGTAAAACTTAAACCTTTATACTCAGAGATTCAAATCCTCTCCTTAACAAAATGTTTATACTCAATATCCTAATGCTAATTATCCCCATCCTCCTAGCCGTAGCCTTTCTCACCCTAGTTGAACGAAAAGTCCTAGGCTATATACAACTCCGAAAGGGCCCGAATGTTGTAGGCCCATATGGCCTGCTCCAACCTATTGCCGATGCAATCAAACTTTTCATTAAAGAGCCCCTACGACCTGCCACATCCTCAATCTCAATATTCATTCTAGCGCCCATCCTGGCCCTAAGCTTGGCCCTGACCATATGAATCCCCCTACCCATGCCACACCCACTTATCAACATAAACCTAGGAGTCCTCTTTATACTAGCCATATCAAGTCTAGCCGTATATTCAATCCTCTGATCAGGCTGAGCCTCCAACTCAAAGTATGCACTTATTGGAGCCCTACGAGCAGTAGCACAAACCATCTCATATGAAGTTACACTGGCAATTATCTTGCTATCGGTACTGCTAATAAACGGATCCTTCACCCTCTCCACACTAATTATCACACAAGAACAAGTGTGACTAATTTTTCCAGCATGACCCCTAGCAATAATATGATTTATCTCAACACTGGCAGAAACAAACCGGGCGCCGTTTGATCTCACCGAAGGAGAATCCGAACTAGTCTCAGGTTTTAACGTAGAGTACGCCGCAGGACCCTTTGCCTTATTTTTCATAGCAGAATATGCAAACATTATTATAATAAACATCTTTACAACAACTCTATTTCTAGGAGCATTCCATAACCCATATATGCCAGAACTTTACACAATTAATTTTACTGTCAAATCACTACTGCTCACAATTACTTTCCTATGAATTCGAGCATCCTACCCACGATTCCGCTACGACCAACTCATGCACTTGCTATGAAAAAGTTTCCTACCCCTAACGCTAGCCTTATGCATATGACATGTATCACTACCTATTCTCCTATCAAGCATCCCCCCACAAACATAAGAAATATGTCTGACAAAAGAGTTACTTTGATAGAGTAAATAATAGAGGTTTAAACCCTCTTATTTCTAGAACTATAGGAATTGAACCCACTCCTAAGAGCCCAAAACTCTTCGTGCTCCCAATTACACCAAATTCTAACAGTAAGGTCAGCTAATTAAGCTATCGGGCCCATACCCCGAAAATGTTGGTTCATATCCTTCCCGTACTAATAAACCCAATCATCTTCATTATTATCCTAATAACAGTCATGCTCGGAACCATTATCGTTATAATTAGCTCACACTGGTTGCTCATCTGAATCGGGTTTGAAATAAATATACTTGCTATTATTCCCATCATAATAAAAAAACACAACCCACGAGCCACAGAAGCATCGACCAAGTATTTTTTAACCCAATCCACAGCCTCCATATTACTAATAATAGCTGTCATCATTAACCTAATATTTTCAGGCCAATGAACTGTAATAAAATTGTTTAATCCAACAGCCTCCATACTTATAACAATAGCCCTCGCCATAAAACTGGGAATAGCCCCATTTCACTTCTGAGTCCCAGAAGTAACACAAGGCATCTCCCTATCATCAGGCCTGATTCTACTTACATGACAAAAACTAGCACCCATGTCGGTCCTCTACCAAATCTCTCCCTCCATTAATCTAAACCTAATCCTAACCCTATCAATACTATCAATTATGGTTGGGGGCTGAGGAGGACTAAACCAAACCCAACTGCGAAAAATCATAGCCTACTCCTCAATTGCCCACATAGGCTGAATAACAGCAGTTTTATTATATAACCCCACCATAACACTACTAAACCTAATTATTTACATCACCATGACCTCCACTATATTTACATTATTTATAGCCAACTCAACTACAACCACTCTATCCCTGTCGCATACATGAAACAAAGCACCCATTATGACAGCCCTGATCCTCGTTACCCTCCTGTCAATAGGAGGACTGCCCCCACTATCAGGGTTCATGCCAAAATGAATAATTATTCAAGAAATGACAAAAAATAGTAGTATTATCCTACCAACTCTCATAGCAATCACAGCACTACTAAACCTATACTTTTACATACGACTTACATACTCCACTGCACTCACAATATTCCCCTCCACAAACAACATAAAAATAAAATGACAATTTTCTACCACAAAGCAAATAACCTTTCTACCAACAATAATCGTCATATCTACTATACTACTGCCACTCACACCAATTCTATCAATTTTAGAATAGGAATTTAGGTTAAACAGACCAAGAGCCTTCAAAGCTCTAAGCAAGTATAATTTACTTAATTCCTGATAAGGACTGCAAGACTATACCTTACATCAATTGAACGCAAATCAACCACTTTAATTAAGCTAAGTCCTCGCTAGATTGGTGGGCTCCACCCCCACGAAACTTTAGTTAACAGCTAAATACCCTAGACAACTGGCTTCAATCTACTTCTCCCGCCGCGAGAAAAAAAAGGCGGGAGAAGCCCCGGCAGAGTTGAAGCTGCTTCTTTGAACTTGCAATTCAATATGTTAATTCACCACAGGGCTTGGTAAAAAGAGGAATTAAACCTCTGTCCTTAGATTTACAGTCTAATGCTTCACTCAGCCATTTTACCCATGTTCATCAACCGCTGACTATTTTCAACCAACCACAAAGACATTGGTACCCTGTACCTTTTATTTGGTGCTTGAGCTGGCATAGTAGGAACTGCCCTAAGCCTATTAATCCGTGCTGAACTAGGCCAACCTGGAACCCTACTTGGAGACGACCAGATCTACAATGTGGTTGTAACCGCACATGCATTCGTAATAATTTTCTTTATAGTGATGCCTATCATAATTGGAGGGTTCGGCAACTGACTAGTTCCCCTGATAATTGGAGCCCCTGATATAGCATTTCCCCGAATAAATAACATAAGCTTTTGACTCCTTCCTCCCTCCTTCCTATTACTCCTAGCATCCTCTATAGTTGAAGCTGGCGCGGGAACAGGCTGAACCGTATACCCCCCTCTAGCGGGCAACCTAGCCCACGCAGGAGCCTCAGTAGACCTGACCATCTTCTCCCTGCACCTGGCAGGTGTCTCCTCAATTCTAGGGGCCATTAATTTTATCACAACAATTATTAATATGAAACCTCCCGCAATATCACAATACCAAACCCCCCTATTTGTGTGATCCGTACTAATTACCGCTGTGCTACTCCTCCTCTCCCTCCCAGTGCTAGCAGCCGGCATTACAATACTATTAACAGACCGAAATCTAAACACAACTTTCTTCGACCCAGCAGGAGGAGGGGACCCAATTCTGTACCAGCACTTGTTTTGATTCTTCGGACACCCTGAAGTTTATATCCTCATTCTCCCTGGATTTGGCATAATCTCCCACATCGTGACCTATTACTCAGGGAAGAAAGAACCATTTGGGTATATAGGTATGGTATGGGCCATAATATCAATTGGATTCCTAGGCTTCATTGTATGAGCCCACCACATATTCACAGTCGGAATGGATGTTGATACGCGAGCCTACTTTACATCAGCTACTATAATTATTGCCATCCCAACCGGGGTAAAAGTCTTTAGCTGACTGGCAACACTTCACGGGGGTAATATCAAATGATCCCCCGCTATAATATGAGCCCTGGGTTTCATCTTTCTTTTTACAGTTGGAGGCTTGACCGGGATCGTTCTAGCCAACTCCTCCCTTGATATTGTCCTTCATGACACATATTATGTAGTTGCACATTTCCACTATGTATTATCAATAGGAGCGGTATTTGCCATCATGGGGGGATTTGTACACTGATTCCCACTATTCTCAGGATACACCCTCAACACCACATGAGCCAAAATCCACTTTGCAATTATATTTGTAGGTGTAAACATAACCTTCTTCCCACAGCACTTCTTAGGACTATCTGGAATGCCACGACGATACTCTGACTACCCAGACGCATATACAATATGAAATACTATTTCATCCATAGGCTCATTTATCTCGCTAACAGCAGTAATGTTAATAGTCTTCATTATCTGGGAGGCATTTGCATCCAAACGAGAAGTCCTAACCGTAGACCTAACTACAACAAACCTAGAGTGATTAAACGGCTGCCCCCCACCATATCACACATTTGAAGAACCCGCATACGTTAACCTAAAGTAAGAAAGGAAGGAATCGAACCCCCTATTATTGGTTTCAAGCCAACACCATAACCACTATGTCTCTCTCAATTAATGAGACGTTAGTAAAACATTACATAACTTTGTCAAGGTTAAATTACAGGTGCAAACCCCGTACATCTCATATGGCATATCCCATACAACTAGGACTCCAAGACGCGACGTCACCCATCATGGAAGAACTACTGCATTTTCATGATCATACGCTGATGATCGTTTTCTTAATCAGCTCATTAGTACTCTATATCATCTCACTGATACTAACAACAAAACTAACCCACACCAGCACCATGGATGCACAAGAAGTAGAGACAATCTGGACCATTCTACCAGCTATCATCTTAATTATAATTGCTCTCCCATCCTTACGGATTCTGTACATAATAGACGAGATCAACAACCCGTCTCTCACAGTGAAAACTATAGGGCACCAATGATACTGAAGCTATGAATATACAGACTATGAAGATCTAAGCTTTGACTCCTACATAATCCCAACATCAGACTTAAAACCAGGAGAATTGCGATTACTGGAAGTAGACAACCGGGTTGTATTACCCATGGAAATGACAGTCCGAATATTAATCTCCTCCGAAGATGTACTGCACTCATGAGCGGTTCCCTCCCTAGGACTAAAAACAGACGCGGTCCCAGGCCGTCTAAACCAAACGACCCTTATGTCAACCCGACCAGGCCTGTACTATGGTCAATGCTCAGAAATCTGCGGATCAAATCACAGTTTTATGCCAATCGTTCTTGAACTAGTACCACTAAAACACTTTGAAAAATGATCTGCATCAATACTATAAAATCACCAAGAAGCTATATAAGCGTTAACCTTTTAAGTTAAAGACTGAGAGCACAACACTCTCCTTGATGACATGCCACAACTAGACACATCAACCTGACTTACAACAATCTTATCAATGTTTCTAGTCCTCTTTATTATTTTCCAACTAAAAATCTCAAAACACAATTTTTATCACAACCCAGAACTGGTACCGACAAAGACACTAAAACAAAATACCCCTTGAGAAATAAAATGAACGAAAATCTGTTTGCCTCTTTCATTACCCCTATAATACTAGGCCTCCCCCTTGTTACTCTCATCGTCTTATTCCCTAGCCTGCTATTTCCTACATCAAACCGACTGATCAATAACCGCCTCATCTCCCTCCAGCAATGACTACTCCAACTCGTATCAAAACAAATAATGAGTATTCACAACACCAAAGGACAAACATGAGCACTAATATTAATGTCTCTAATCCTATTTATTGGATCTACAAATCTTCTGGGTCTATTGCCCCACTCATTCACACCAACCACACAGCTATCAATAAACTTGGGTATAGCCATCCCCCTATGAGCAGGAGCAGTAGTTACAGGTTTCCGCAACAAGACTAAAGCATCACTCGCTCACTTTCTACCACAGGGAACACCAACCCCACTAATTCCAATGTTAGTAATTATCGAAACTATTAGCCTCTTCATCCAACCAGTAGCCCTCGCCGTACGGTTGACAGCCAACATCACAGCAGGACACCTGTTAATGCACTTAATCGGAGGGGCCACCCTTGCCCTAATAAACATCAGTACCACAACAGCTCTCATCACCTTCATCATCCTAGTACTGCTAACAATCCTCGAATTCGCAGTAGCCATAATTCAAGCCTACGTGTTTACCCTCCTAGTCAGCCTGTATTTGCACGATAACACATAATGACACACCAAACCCACGCTTATCATATGGTTAATCCAAGCCCCTGGCCCCTCACAGGAGCACTATCTGCCCTACTAATAACATCTGGCCTAATTATATGATTTCACTTCAACTCAACAACTCTACTTATACTCGGCCTAACGACAAACATACTTACAATATACCAGTGATGACGAGACATTATCCGAGAAAGCACCTTCCAAGGACACCATACCTCAGCCGTCCAAAAAGGACTTCGTTACGGAATGATTCTCTTCATTATCTCTGAAGTATTATTCTTTACTGGATTCTTTTGAGCATTTTACCACTCAAGCCTCGCCCCTACTCCCGAACTAGGCGGCTGCTGGCCCCCAACAGGAATCCACCCACTTAATCCCCTAGAAGTCCCACTACTCAATACCTCCGTTCTTCTAGCCTCGGGAGTCTCCATTACCTGAGCCCATCACAGCCTTATAGAAGGAAACCGCAACCCCATATTACAAGCCCTCTTTATTACCATCGCACTAGGTGTGTACTTCACGCTGCTACAAGCATCAGAATATTATGAGGCACCCTTTACAATCTCAGATGGGGTCTATGGCTCAACCTTTTTCGTAGCCACAGGGTTCCATGGCCTCCATGTAATCATTGGATCAACCTTCCTAATTGTCTGCTTCTTTCGCCAACTAAAATTCCATTTTACCTCCACCCATCACTTTGGGTTCGAAGCCGCTGCTTGATACTGACACTTCGTAGACGTAGTATGACTTTTCCTCTACGTCTCCATCTATTGATGAGGCTCATGCTCTTTTAGTATWAACTAGTACAACTGACTTCCAATCAGTTAGTTTCGGTCTAACCCGAAAAAGAACAATAAACCTGATAATAGCCCTCTTGACTAACCTTACGCTAGCCACACTACTTGTCACCATCGCATTCTGACTCCCTCAACTTAACGTATACTCAGAAAAAACAAGCCCCTATGAATGTGGATTTGACCCCATAGGATCAGCTCGCCTCCCCTTCTCTATAAAATTTTTCCTAGTGGCCATCACATTTTTACTCTTCGACCTGGAAATCGCACTACTCCTACCACTCCCATGAGCCTCACAGACAACTAACCTAACCACAATACTCACCATAGCCCTCCTACTAATCTTTCTATTAGCCGTAAGCCTAGCCTACGAATGAACCCAAAAAGGGCTAGAGTGAACCGAATATGGTATTTAGTTTAAAGCAAAATAAATGATTTCGACTCATTAGATTATGATCAAACTCATAATTACCAAATGTCCCTCGTATATATAAACATTATAACAGCATTCGCGGTGTCCCTTACAGGATTATTAATATATCGATCTCACCTAATGTCCTCCCTCCTATGCCTAGAAGGAATAATATTATCCCTATTCATTATAGCAACCCTAATAATCTTAAACTCCCACTTCACGCTAGCCAGCATGATGCCTATTATCCTTTTAGTTTTTGCAGCCTGCGAGGCAGCACTGGGTCTATCCCTACTAGTAATAGTGTCCAACACTTACGGCACCGACTACGTACAAAACCTTAACCTGCTACAATGCTAAAATATATTATCCCCACAATAATACTAATACCCCTAACTTGACTATCAAAAGGGAATATAATCTGAATTAACCCCACACTCCACAGCCTGCTAATTAGCCTTACAAGCCTACTTCTCATAAACCAATTCGGCGATAGCAGCCTTAACTTTTCACTAACCTTCTTCTCCGACTCCCTGTCTATGCCCCTACTAATTCTTACCATATGACTCCTTCCCCTAATATTAATAGCTAGCCAACATCACCTATCAAAAGAAAACTTAACCCGAAAAAAACTGTTTATCTCCATACTAATCCTACTGCAACTATTCCTAATCATAACATTCACCGCCGCAGAACTAATCTTTTTTTATATTCTATTCGAAGCAACACTAGTCCCTACGCTCATCATTATCACCCGATGGGGGAACCAAACAGAACGCCTAAACGCCGGTCTCTATTTCCTATTCTACACACTAACAGGATCCCTACCCCTACTAGTTGCACTAATTTATATCCAAAACACAGTAGGATCTCTAAATTTCCTAATCCTCCAATACTGAGTACAACCAGTAGCCAACTCTTGATCTAACATCTTCCTATGACTAGCATGCATGATAGCCTTTATAGTAAAAATACCATTATACGGCCTCCACCTCTGACTACCCAAAGCCCATGTAGAAGCCCCCATTGCGGGCTCCATGGTTCTTGCAGCAATCCTACTAAAGCTAGGAGGATACGGCATACTACGAATTACACTACTCCTTAACCCAGTAACCGACTTCATGGCATATCCATTCATCTTACTATCCTTATGGGGCATGATCATGACCAGCTCAATCTGCCTCCGTCAAACCGACCTGAAATCACTAATCGCATACTCCTCCGTCAGTCACATAGCACTTGTTATTGTGGCTATCCTTATCCAAACACCTTGAAGCTACATAGGAGCTACTGCCCTAATGATTGCCCACGGCCTCACATCTTCCATACTCTTCTGCCTAGCAAATTCCAACTACGAACGAGTCCACAGCCGTACAATAATCCTAGCCCGCGGCCTACACACACTTCTCCCACTAATAGCTGCCTGATGGCTCCTAGCAAGCCTGACCAACTTAGCCCTACCCCCAACAATTAACTTAATCGGAGAACTATTCGTAGTAATATCCATCTTCTCATGATCCAACACCACAATTATTCTAGTAGGAATTAATATAGTAATTACCGCCCTATATTCCCTATACATACTAATTACAACACAACGAGGCAAATACACCCACCACATCAATAACATCTCACCCTCTTTCACACGAGAAAATGCACTTATATCACTACACATCCTACCATTACTACTTCTATCCCTAAACCCAAAAATTATTCTAGGTACCCTATACTGTAGATATAGTTTAAAAAAAACATTAGACTGTGAATCTAACAATAGAGGCTCGCCACCTTCTTATTTACCGAAAAAGTATGCAAGAACTGCTAATTCTATGCCCCCATGTCTAACAACATGGCTTTTTCAAACTTTTAAAGGATGGTAGTTATCCATTGGTCTTAGGAACCAAAAAATTGGTGCAACTCCAAATAAAAGTAACAAGCATGTTCTCCTCCCTCACGCTAATAACCCTACTCCTTCTAACCATTCCAATTGCAATAACAAACTCCAATACCTACAAAACTCCCAACTACCCCTACTATGTAAAAACAACTATCTCATACGCCTTCATTATTAGCATAATCCCCACAATAATATTCATCCACACAGGACAAGAAACGATTATCTCGAACTGACACTGACTAACAGTCCAAACACTTAAACTATCACTCAGCTTCAAAATAGATTACTTCTCAATAATATTCGTCCCAGTAGCACTATTCGTTACATGATCCATCATAGAATTCTCAATATGATATATACACTCGGACCCCAACATTAATCAATTTTTCAAGTATCTACTCCTGTTTCTTATCACAATACTCATCCTTGTCACTGCAAATAACCTCTTTCAGCTGTTCATCGGCTGAGAAGGAGTAGGAATCATATCATTCCTACTTATCGGGTGGTGATATGGACGAGCAGACGCAAACACAGCAGCACTACAAGCAATCCTATATAACCGCATCGGCGACATTGGCTTTATTCTAGCAATAGCATGATTCTTAACCAATCTCAACACCTGAGACCTTCAACAGATTTTTATGCTAGAACCCGCCAATTCAAATCTACCTCTCATGGGCCTAGTACTAGCCGCAGCCGGAAAGTCCGCACAATTCGGCCTACACCCGTGACTACCCTCCGCAATAGAGGGCCCAACTCCCGTCTCAGCACTACTCCACTCAAGCACAATAGTGGTAGCGGGCATTTTCCTGTTAATCCGCTTCCACCCACTAACAGAGAACAACAAATTTGCCCAATCCATCATACTATGTCTAGGAGCCATCACCACACTATTTACAGCACTGTGCGCACTTACCCAAAATGACATCAAAAAAATTATTGCCTTTTCCACATCCAGCCAACTAGGCCTCATAATAGTAACAATCGGCATTAACCAGCCCCACCTAGCATTTCTTCACATCTGCACCCACGCCTTCTTTAAAGCTATACTGTTTATATGCTCCGGTTCCATTATCCACAGCTTAAATGACGAACAAGACATCCGAAAAATAGGAGGCCTATTCAAAGCGATACCATTTACCACAACAGCCCTCATTATTGGCAGTCTCGCATTAACGGGAACACCTTTCCTTACCGGATTTTACTCTAAAGACCTGATCATCGAATCCGCAAACACGTCATATACCAACGCCTGAGCCCTCTTAATAACACTAATCGCCACCTCTTTCACAGCCATTTACAGCACCCGCATTATCTTCTTTGCACTCCTAGGACAGCCCCGATTCCCAACCCTCATTATCATTAACGAAAACAACCCCTTCCTAATTAACTCAATCAAACGCCTGCTAGTCGGAAGCCTCTTCGCAGGATTCATCCTTTCTAACAACATCCCCCCAATAACAGTTCCTCAAATGACAATGCCCTGCTACCTTAAAATAATAGCCCTAGCAGTCACAATCCTAGGCTTTATCCTAGCGCTAGAGATTAACAACATGACCTACCACCTAAAATTTAATTATTCATCAAGTCCCTTCAAATTCTCCAATCAACTAGGATATTATCCCACAATCATACATCGCCTAGCCCCCCGCATCAACCTAACAATAAGCCAAAAATCAGCATCCTCCCTTCTAGACCTAATCTGACTAGAAAATATCTTACCTAAAACTACCTCACTCATCCAAATAAAGGCGTCCACTATGATCACAAACCAAAAAGGCCTAATCAAACTATATTTTCTCTCATTCTTGGTCACAATTCTTATCAGCATAACCCTGCTTAATTTCCACGAGTAATCTCCATAATAACCACGACACCGACTAACAAAGATCAACCAGTCACAATAACCAACCAAGTACCGTAACTATATAGAGCAGCAATCCCCATGGCCTCCTCACTAAAAAACCCAGAGTCCCCCGTATCGTAAATAACCCAGTCTCCTAAGCCATTAAACTTAAACACAATCTCAATCTCCTCATCCTTCAATACATAATAAACCATCATAAATTCCATTAACAAACCAGTAACAAACGCCCCTAAAACAGTCGTATTAGACACCCAAATCTCAGGATACTGCTCAGTGGCCATAGCCGTCGTATAACCAAAAACCACCATCATACCCCCCAAGTAAATTAAAAAAACCATTAAACCTAAAAAAGACCCACCAAAATTTAACACAATCCCACACCCAACCCCACCACTCACAATTAAACCCAACCCCCCATAAATAGGTGAAGGCTTTGAAGAAAACCCCACAAAACCAATCACAAAAATAATACTCAAAATAAATACAATATACACTATCATTATTCTCGCATGGAATTTAACCACGACTAATGATATGAAAAACCATCGTTGTTATTCAACTACAAGAACACTAATGACCAACATTCGAAAGACTCACCCACTAATAAAAATTGTTAACAATGCATTCATTGACCTCCCAGCCCCATCAAACATCTCATCATGATGAAACTTTGGCTCTCTCCTGGGCATCTGCCTAATCCTGCAAATCCTAACAGGACTATTCCTAGCAATACACTATACATCTGACACAATAACAGCATTTTCCTCTGTCACCCACATTTGCCGAGACGTCAACTATGGTTGAATCATCCGATACATACACGCAAACGGAGCATCAATATTCTTCATCTGCCTATTCCTGCACGTAGGACGAGGCCTGTATTACGGGTCCTACACCTTTCTAGAAACATGAAACATCGGAGTAATTCTCCTATTCGCAACGATAGCCACAGCATTCATGGGATATGTCCTGCCATGAGGACAAATATCATTCTGAGGAGCAACAGTCATCACCAACCTCCTCTCAGCAATTCCATACATCGGCACAAACCTAGTCGAATGAATCTGAGGAGGTTTCTCAGTAGACAAAGCCACCCTCACCCGATTCTTTGCCTTCCACTTTATTCTCCCTTTTATCATTGCAGCTCTTGCCATAGTTCACCTCTTATTCCTCCACGAAACAGGATCTAACAACCCCACAGGAATCTCATCAGATGCAGATAAAATCCCGTTTCACCCCTACTATACTATCAAAGACATCCTAGGCGCCCTACTACTAATTCTAGCCCTCATACTATTAGTGCTATTCGCACCCGACCTGCTCGGAGACCCAGACAACTACACCCCCGCAAACCCACTTAACACGCCCCCTCACATCAAACCCGAATGATACTTCCTATTCGCATACGCAATCCTTCGATCAATCCCCAACAAACTAGGAGGAGTCCTAGCTTTAGTCCTCTCGATCCTAATCCTAGTACTCATACCACTACTACACACATCCAAACAACGAAGCATGATGTTTCGACCAATTAGCCAATGTGTATTCTGAATTCTAGTAGCAGATCTACTAACACTCACATGAATCGGGGGACAGCCAGTCGAACACCCATACATTATTATCGGACAACTAGCTTCTATTATATATTTCCTGCTCATCCTAGTGGTAATGCCAACGGCCAGCACCATCGAGAATAACCTCCTAAAATGAAGACAAGTCTTTGTAGTACATTAAATATACTGGTCTTGTAAACCAGAGAAGGAGACCAACTAACCTCCCTGAGACTCAAGGAAGGAGCTCAACAGCCCCGCTATCAGCACCCAAAGCTGAAGTTCTACCTAAACTATTCCCTGAACTACTATTGATATACCTGCACAAATACTAAGAGCCTTCCCAGTATTAATTTCACCAAAACTTTAAAAAACTCAACACAGAATATAAACCCCACACAATAGTGCATGCAACAGACACCTACAAACAAAAAAGACTCAGTACAATACAAGAGTAAACAAGGCATACGTGGAATGCAATACAGAGTTTATCAACGTACGGGGGGGGGGACATAATATTAATGCAACACAGACATAATATGTATATAGTACATTACATGATTTACCCCATGCATATAGGCAAGTACTTTCAACCTATTGACAGTACATAGGACATTTCGCTGCACCGTTAGTACATAGCACATTTAAGTCAAATCCATTCTTGTCAACATGCGTATCCCGCCCCCTAGATCACGAGCTTGAGTCACCATGCCGCGTGAAACCAGCAACCCGCTTGGCAGGGATCCCTCTTCTCGCTCCGGGCCCATTAATTGTGGGGGTAGCTAAATAATGAACTTTATCAGACATCTGGTTCTTTCTTCAGGGCCATCTCACCTAAAATCGCCCACTCTTTCCCCTTAAATAAGACATCTCGATGGACTAATGACTAATCAGCCCATGCTCACACATAACTGTGCTGTCATACATTTGGTATTTTTTAATTTTTGGGGATGCTTGGACTCAGCTATGGCCGTCTGAGGCCCTGACCCGGCGCATCAATTGTAGCTGGACTTAACTGCATCTTGAGCATCCCCATAATGGTAAGCACGGGCATCACAGTCAATGGTCACAGGACATAAATATTGCATTACATACGTTCCATCATCCCCCCGGGTTCTCGTCCACCCCCCTATATATCTGCCCTCATTTTTAACACGCTCCTCCCTAGATATTAATTCAAATTTATTGCTCATCCAATACTCAAATTAGCACTCCAACCAAAGTAAGTATATAAGTGCCCGCCCCTTGGTTAACCGCCCCTTG